TAAGTTCTAAATTTTCGATTCAGTTAGCAGGTTATTCGTTAGTATAATAATATACGATACGAATTCAAATTCTTATAAGATAATTTATAATATAAGATGCCCCTATTTTATAACAACGTAACAATTAATGTAACAATAACAGGTATAAATAGTAAATCGAGGTACTGTTGCTATGACAATTCTAAATTTACCCTCTATTTTTGTCCCCTTAGTGGGCCTAGTAATTCCGGCATTTGCAATGGCTTCTTTATTTCTTCATGTACAAAAAAACACGATTGTTTAAATTCGACGGGACAAAATCTCATTCATTGTTTTAAGACGTAATTAGACTTGCATTATAACACAAATACAAATAATATAGGTAAGGTATAACTTCTCACAAACATAAATGAACGAACGCTTATGCAGTCGGAAACACAATATGGGTAAACCTTAAACTAGATATGAAGTTAGTAAATGGGGGTCATATGGTTATACGAAGGAGATTGAAGGAGATGCTATTTTTTTGAAGGTTCATATAATATAAGAAAAGAAAAGTGCTGGTTGATGAGCGTTACTTCGTAAACAAAAATAGTAAAGTCAAATTGGGATTATTCTCTCAAAAATGCAACTAAATCTAGTATGAATTGGCGATCAGACCGTATATGGATAGAACTTATAACAGGATCCCGAAAAATAATTAATTTCTACTGGGCCTTTATCCTTTTTTTAGGTTCGTTAGGATTCTTAGTGGTTGGAATTTGTAGTTATCTAGATAGTAATTTTAGATCTTTATTTCCGTATCAACAAATCCTTTTTTTTCCACAAGGAATCGTGGTGTCCTTCTATGGGATAGCAGGTCTCTTTATTAGTTCCTATTTGTGGTGCATAATTTCGTGGAATATAGGTAGTGGTTATGATAGATTCGATAGAAAAGAAGGAACAGTTTGTATTTTTCGTTGGGGATTTCCCGGAAAAAATCGTCGTATCTTTCTCCGATTCCTTATGGAAGATATTCAGGCCATACGAATCGAAGTTAAAGAGGGTATTTATACTCGTATTGTCTTTTTCCTTTATATGGAAATCAGGGGCCATGGGTCTATTCCATTAATTCATATTGATGAGAATTTGACTCCACGAGAAATTGAACAAAAAGTCGCGGAATTGGCCTATTTCTTGCGTGTACCAATTGAATTGAAATGAAGAATTTTTCTTTTTTTTTTTTATTTTCTTATTTCGTCTTCATTTGAAAGGGACTTTGATTCTATTTCTGTATTCTTTATAGATTAAAAGCTGAACAAAAACAAAATACTTTGTACATAATAGAATCAAAATATTCGAACGTGTAGAGTCAACAAGTGAGGTGGCCTTACCAATTCATTAAATTAAATGACAAAAAAGAAAGGATTTATTCACATTCTATCTCTTATATCTTTAGTATTTTTAGTATTTTTTACCTGGTGTATCTCTCTCTCATTTAATAAAAGTATGGAATCGGGGTCTATTAATTGGTGGAATAAGAGACAATCTGAAACCCTTTTGAATGATATTCAAGAAAATAGTATTCTAGAAAAATTCATAGAATTAGAGAGACTACTCCTGTTGGACGAAATGATAAATGAATCTTCAGAAACACATATACAAAAGCTTAATATAGGAATCCACAAAGAAACAGTTCAATTAATCAAAATGTATAACCAAGACCATATGAATACGATTTTGCACTTCTCAATAAATATAATGTCTTTCATTATTCTAAGTGTTTATTTTGTTCTGGGTAATGACGAGCTTGTTATTATTAACTCTCGGGTTCAGGAATTCCTATATAATTTAAACGATACAATAAAAGCTTTTTCCATTCTTTTAGTAACTGATTTATGTATCGGATTCCATTCGCCCCACGGTTGGGAACTAATGATTGACTCTATCTACAACGATTTTGGATTTGATCATAACGATCAAATTATATCTGTTCTTGCTTCCACTTTTCCAGTTATTCTAGATACAATTTTAAAATATGGTATCTTCCATTATTTAAATCGTATATCCCCGGCACTTGTATTGATTTATCACTCAATGGCTGAATGAAAAATGATTTAAGCCGGTTCTAATGTTTGTTACTTTCTTTGTTTTGTCCATAAATAAAGCATTCCAAATCCTGTTTGTTTACTCTTTATATATTTTTTTGAAATTTATACTGATTCAAGAGATTATTCCTATATTCCAATAAATTCCAATAAGAATTTTCCAGTAAATAGCAGAATCATAGATAGGGAATTATACAAGTGACCTACCTACTTTATTGTAGAAATTGTCGGTATCAACTATTGGACCATGCAAATGAGAAATACCCGTTCTTGGATAAAGGAAAAAAAGATTCGATACATTTACGTATTGTCCATAATATATATAATAACTCAGGCATCCATTTCAAATGCATATCCCATTTTTGCGCAACAAGTTTATGAAAATCCACGAGAGGCAACTGGTCGTATTGTATGTGCCAATTGTCATTTAGCTA